GTAGTGGAGTGGAAGGTAATCGGAAAGTCTTGATAGCCTTTCCACTACTAATCTGCCTACTCGCCCGGTCTTGAATTATATTGGATAGCCGGAGGGGGAATCTAATTAGTAATTGTGGAAAGGGCGGAAGATACTTTGTATACAGATTCATGAGAGTTTCTGAGTGCTCGAGCATTCAATCAATATTAGATTGGATGTATAATTTTATATAAAATAGAAAAGTGCAAAAATCAATTCTTTCTTTTCGGTAATCCCTAGTCAACGATAGACTGTCTCCCGATTGTCTCTGCGAAACAATCGGGAGACAATAAGGATTAGATTAAATGTGAAATAGAAGTATGTGATAGTAGATAGTGATCTATCTTGATTCTATATTTTTATGCCTTTCATTAATACTGGGAACAAAAGAAACAAAGGGTCTTATTATTCTTACATGTTCATTAGTAACATTCCCTTGATACTTTCCAAGGGTGTCGCTCGTATTTTGCTTGTGCTTAATGTTTTCTGATTCTACTAGAAATCTTATAAGAACTTGTTTTGTTATAAGTGGATTTATGGGATTGGTTCATCAATGGTCTTGGGTCAGAATCCTTTTTTGTTTTGACTCTGCATCTCCACTATTATTAGTAAGCAATAATGGAAAAATTCCTTCATATTCATAGAGATAGGGGACATAATTCACATGGATATAGTAAGTCTCGCTTGGGCTGCTTTAATGGTAGTCTTTACATTTTCTCTTTCACTGGTAGTATGGGGAAGAAGTGGACTCTAGAGGTACTATTGATTCAGTTGAGGAATCAAACTGGATCAATTGTTTTATAGATCGTTCTGGGGGGAATAATGTATTATATGAATAATACCTTTTCAATCAAAGGAATATTTCAACGATTCCCATGTTTGTATTTCGAAAGTAAAGTAAAAGGGATACAGATGATAGGAAATTTATTCCAGCCAAATTCGAATTCTATTCTTCCTAAATTTTCTATTTCGATGAACCGGTTCTTACCAGAATTTTATATGGACAATGAGGAATAACGGACCCTTTTTCTTATTTGTTTTAGTTGTTTCCCTCTTTACTTTTACTGTTCAAAGAGAAAGAGGAAGTCGTTCTGTTATTAAGTGGATACACACTCTCTATGGGAAAGAACATAGACATGGTGGTTGTACAGCGCGATATTACACATAATAAGATCTTGTCTTGGGCGAGTCCCATATTGTGGACTTACCACTTGTTTTATTGTTTTAAAAATTGGATTTATGCTTTATCGACTCATTTCAAATCATAGTTCAAAGGTTAAAAATAAATCGGTGGGTTTTACTTTTACTATACTTCTTTTCGAAATCCGAAGAAGTTTTCATATAATTCCCATCTATCAATGGCTCAATCAATTACTTCTTTGAAGTGCTAAAAAAAAAAGATTACTTGGTTTTCTTTTATATATGCCCATACTGTTTTTCCTTTATTGATTTGATTCTTTCGATGCAGGATTCATATTTGAAATAATATGAAATCTAGTAATTAGACCCATAAGAGTAAGAGTTCACTTTCGATTATTTCAAATTGATTGTAATCAATACAAATCAAAGCAAAGAAATAGAATTGGGGTGCTATATACATATATGTAATTGATATCTACATATATGAAAATACATATCGGGGATTGATCTCTATTAAGACGTTATACAGTACAACTATAAATAACATTAAATTAATATAATAGTAAATATAATAGAATAATAGATAGACTGGTAGAAAGATTTATATATAAATCTTTCTACCAGTCTATCTATTAGAATAGTATTAGAATACTAATACTTCTGATCCTAGTTCGCTCATTTCATTTAAGACACTAAATTGGAATCCTTTTCATTTTATTTCTGCAATTATTATTGTTATTGATAAGGACTAAGAAGTTCAGTTTCATTCAAATTAATTATTTTGACTAACTGTTTTTACGTAAATGATAAGTAAAAAAGCAGTAGGAACTAGAATGAACAGTGCAGTAGCAATAAATGCGAGAATATTTACTTCCATAATATCATCGTTTCATTTTTTTTTTTCGCAATAACTCGGGATTTAATCCCATAGAGATGATAAATCTTTCGCCTGTAATGTAAATTCAATGGGATGAATTACATCTCGATGATATTGAATCGGATCAATATCATGAATAACAATATCTGAGCTATCAAATTGATTCATCGTCGAGAATTGAATAGTATAACATAGGAAGATCTTTTATCCATACCGACTCAAAAATTTGATTCCTGATCCACTCAAGAATTCCTTTATTTATCCACTCTTTTTTTTTCTATAACCTATTGCCTTCCTTGTACAATTATCAGATAAAGTATCATCTGACCGCTTTTCCACTTCTCTTGATTACAAACCCAAACAAACAATAGAAGTTAAATGGAAAAAAGGAATAGGGGTTCAGTTCTAAACTCCGTTTTTTAATGATCCAATTTTATTGGAAGACAAAGAAGTGTGATAAAGATGAGTCCCGGTATAAAAGATCTAATCTTCCATAAAATGAACTATTTTAGAGTTTGGTTTTTCTTCGATGGGACCCCTAAAAAAAGATTCTTCATTACCTTGCTAAGAGTGGTGGGATCGTTGTTTTATCTTTTTTTTTTTTTAATATCCTCTTTCCTTGGATTAGTACTCGGACTCATATATCAAAAGTTCAGTATGAAATTCGAATGAGATCGATTCTTTCAAATTAGAATTAGTAATTGAAGTTACACAAAATCGGAGCCAGAAAAGGGGTTTCATTTTAAAAGTCTTCTATTAGGGTAACTATGTTAAATTCATTTTGTTTTTGTATCGTACAAAAAACGAATTCCATTTGTGTATGTGCTCCCGGGAACCATAAGGTACTCTATTCCATTACACGGATCAGGAGTAATCAAAAAGCCAGACCCAGCACGCTTGGATTGGATACCTGAATATAATGCTACCAATAATTGTACTAATGCACATATGTATGTCTCTCTCCCATCAATCGGTACTAGTTGAAGTAATGGAAATTCCCATATTTGTGAAAAATTCTAAAGAGAAATATATATATATATATAATCTAAATAAGAAGATCCCCCCTGGGAATCCAAATCTGCTCCTTGTCGCTCTTTTCACATAAAATGGATAGATGAATTAAATTAATGTATTTATTGGATCCGTCGGGACTGACGGGGCTCGAACCCGCAGCTTCCGCCTTGACAGGGCGGTGCTCTGACCAATTGAACTACAATCCCAGGGAAATAAGGCGTATAGCCATAGCCCGCATATTCTTATGATTTAATTCAACCCATTTCTATTTAGAAGGGCCATCTTATATTATAAGAGAGACACGAGTGATATGATATATTGATTATACACTTGATTATACACACGGATATGCACTTTAGTGATTACTAGTAATCTTTTCGCTATTGACAAATCGATTGATAATCAATTTTTCAATCAAAAAAGTCTTTTTTTTTCTTTACTCTTTTCCTCTCCTTAGACTTTATACTTAATACTTACTGATCCTGATATGAATCTAGATCATTAGCAAGATCAGAATCTGTAGGAACCAAACAAATAAGTAAAGCAAATACAAGTAAATGGGGGTAGGTATATATCAGAAAATCTGACTTTCGTTATTCTTCTGTATCAAACATTTCTAACGAACAAATGGGTTATAGCATTTCATGTTGGATCAGCGAATTATTGGGCCGAGCTGGATTTGAACCAGCGTAGACATATTGCCAACGAATTTACAGTCCGTCCCCATTAGCCGCTCGGGCATCGACCCAAGAAGAATCAATTCGAGGATTATTGATAATCCATGATCAACTTCCTTTCTTCCTACCCCCAGGGGAAGTCGAATCCCCGCTGCCTCCTTGAAAGAGAGATGTCCTGAACCACTAGACGATGGGGGCATACTTCTCTGACCACCATCATACTAAGATGATAGTATCAATAGTTTTTGGAAATTGTCAATATAATGTAATGGTATGACTAGATCCGAAGGATCTTTCCTTCTTTCATGATTCCATAGAATTTTTTGATTCATCATTTAGATTCATGAATTAGTCATTCTAATCGACATTCTATATATAAATCGATTATATAAATCGATATTACTTACTTTACTCTAAGTATATTAAAAATATTTAATATTAAATAAAATAATATTAAATAATAAATAATGATAAAGACAAATAAATAAAATATTGAAATAAATATAAATTAATAATTCGAAAATACGAAAGATAGTCTCTTTTCAGGTAGTCATTTGTCCGCCAAAACAGGTTAAACACCATTTCTTCCACGGTCATTCATTGATTCACTCATTGTTAAGATGAGATATGCCTATCCCTATCTCGCACTAAACTAAGCCAGGAAATTAACAAACGAAAAAAGAAATCGGGGAAGAGGAATCAATAAGTTATCAAAAATTATTTTTTCTCTAAGAATTTGGTTCAGGAAGGGGACAAGTCGGTCGAGTCTCTTCATCACATGATTCAATGAAATATCTTGGATCTATGTCGAATTAGTAGGTACATGTATCAATCAAGTTAATTTCGTTCTGATGGGGATCAATTCAAAAAGCAATTCGGGAGGTCTTGAAATCGTTCATTGCATTGATATTTATCAAATCCAATATCAATAAATCATTTTACCCGATACTTGCTAGGTAAATCAAATTTCTCATTCCTGAATGAGCCACTAGGCATTATGAGTTTAATGCATGTACTTATGTAATATATATATATATATCCATATATATATACACATAGATATATCTTATCTGCATAGTGAAAAATTCAGGAATTGAATCAAATGGGCCCTTTTAACTCAGTGGTAGAGTAACGCCATGGTAAGGCGTAAGTCATCGGTTCAAATCCGATAAGGGGCTTTACTTTTTTCATAAAACTCCAGTCGTAGTATTCATATTTGAGCAGAGAATATAGATATTGTTGATATTTGTAATAAAAAAAAAATAACCAACTGT